ACTAAGGAAATTCCGCACCTAGAAGCCCACTTACTTCGAAATTTAGACAAAAATGGAATTGTGATACTGGGATCTTGGGTAGAGACAGGAGATATTTTAGTGGGTAAACTAACGCCTCAAATGGTGCAAGAATCATCGTATGCCCCGGAAGATAGATTATTACGAGCTATACTTGGAATTCAGGTATCCTCCTCAAAGGAAACTTGTCTAAAACTACCTATAGGCGGTAGGGGTCGAGTTATTGATGTGAGATGGATCCAAAAAAAGAGGGGTTCTAATTATAATCCGGAAACTATTCGTATATATATTTTACAAAAACGTGAAATTAAAGTAGGTGATAAAGTGGCCGGGAGACATGGAAATAAGGGTATCATTTCAAAAATCTTGTCTAGACAGGATATGCCTTATTTGCAAGATGGAAGATCTGTTGATATGGTCTTCAATCCATTAGGGGTGCCGTCACGAATGAATGTAGGACAGATATTTGAATGCTCACTCGGATTAGCGGGGGATATGCTAGATAGACATTATCGAATAGCACCTTTTGATGAGAGATATGAGCAAGAGGCTTCTAGAAAACTAGTATTTTCTGAATTATATGAAGCCAGTAAACAAACATCGAATCCGTGGATATTTGAACCCGAGTATCCGGGCAAAAGCAGAATATTTGATGGAAGAACAGGGAATCCTTTTGAACAGCCTGTTATAATAGGAAAGCCTTATATCTTGAAATTAATTCATCAAGTTGATGATAAAATACATGGACGTTCCAGTGGGCATTATGCACTTGTTACGCAGCAACCCCTTAGAGGAAGGGCCAAGCAAGGAGGACAACGTGTAGGTGAGATGGAGGTTTGGGCCCTTGAGGGATTTGGTGTTGCTAATATTTTGCAAGAGATGCTTACTTATAAATCTGATCATATTAAAGCTCGCCAAGCAGTACTCGCGACTACGATCATTGGCGGAACAATACCGAAACCTGTGGACGCTCCAGAATCTTTTCGATTGATCGTTCGAGAAATACGATCTTTGGCTATGGAACTGAATCATTTCCTTGTATCTGAGAAGAACTTCCGGATTCATAGGAAGGAAGCTTAATTGGACGGAATCATAATTTTTATTCTATGATTGATCAATATAAACATCAACAACTCCGAATTGGATCAGTTTCTCCTCAACAAATAATTGCTTGGGCAAAAAAAATTCTACCTAATGGAGAGATAGTTGGCGAGGTAACAAAACCCTATACATTTCATTACAAAACCAATAAGCCTGAAAAAGATGGATTATTTTGTGAAAGAATTTTTGGGCCTGTAAAAAGTGGGATTTGTGCTTGTGGAAATTATCGAGTGATCGGAGATAAAAAAGACAACAAGAAATTTTGCGAACAATGCGGGGTAGAATTTGTTGATTCTCGGATACGTAGATATCAAATGGGTTATATAAAACTGGCATGCCCAGTAACCCATGTGTGGTATTTGAAACGTCTTCCTAGTTATATCGCGAATCTTTTAGATAAACCTCTTAAAGAATTAGAAGGTCTAGTTTATTGCGATGTGTGATTTGATCCAATTTTTTATTGTACAGATTATTAACGATAAACTGTCATTCCATTCAATTGAATTGGGATGTCCCGGATCTGACATGTCTCTGGGAGTGAGTAACATGAAGCTCAGAATTTTGGGTATATTGAATATTCCCCAATTAAAAAGGGAATGGGTCTATGGTCGATTCAGTAACAAAGAAATATAAGTTTATAGCTCTACACCTCGTAAAAAAAAAAAATTTCTTGTGGAATTCATTATTCCATTTCTTTTAGAAAGAACGAAGATTATGTGTAAATAAGCAAATAATATATAATGGTTGCGGAAGTCTATCCATCGCATATAGGCTGAAGTATATCGTAGCATAACCGTCGAGGTAAAGTCTGGACCTAAAAGATCAAATGGAATAATACATAAAATAGACAAGGAAATCTCTTATGAATTCCGGAATACTCCTTTAAATTAAAAATTTTAAGGGATTCCTCATTCGAAAGGGGGTATAGACTACTCAAGAATTTTATATTTCTTTTCTGTCGTAATTGAGAAGAGGAATGCATCAACAGTGAAAAGTTGTTTGGTCTTTATTGAGAACTTGAGTAAAGAGTAAACAACTTTTTTTTAGACTATTGGATTATCCGTTTTATAGAATTTGAAAGCGGAAATCCCTTTATCTTGGGCGTAACTGCTTGAGCCGGATGAAAGGAAACTTTCATGTCCGATTTTAAAAGGGGGAGACCCTATTGGATCCTATCCAAATTTTTCGTTTGCTAGACCCGTCGTTAAAAAACCCACTTTCTTACGATTACGAGGTTCATTCGAATATGAAATCCAATCCTGGAAATACAGCATCCCACTATTTTTTACTACTCAAGGTTTCGATGCATTTCGAAATCGAGAAATTTCTAGTGGAGCAGGTGCGATTCGAGAACAACTAGCCGATCTGGATTTGAGAATTC